ATTGATCACAATTCTGTATATTCCATTTACTATAGAGGTTCCCAGCGAATTCATTAAAGGAATGGTTCCAATAAAAACGGTTTGTTCTTGCATAGCTCTACTGGCTTTCCAAATTAATCCCGCGGGTACATATAATTCAGAAGAATACGTGAGTGATTCATACACAGCATCTCTTTCTTTTATCAAGGGTTCTACCAATTGATATGTTTCCACAAACAATTGAAATTCGATTTCTTGATCTCTATCTTCAATTTTAGGAAACTTATGAAGTTCTTCCGTCAAGCCCTGATTAATGAACCTACAAAATCCCTCAAATTGGATCTGATTAAATCCAGGCATTGTACACATTTCCCCATTTCGATCCCGGAGCATTTTAATCTTAAATTTCCTCTTTATCGAAAAATCCCCCACTCTTCATCGAACTATACGAATCGATCTAGCAATGATGGAATGTATATTCTGTTTACTGAATCACATAAAATTTTAGGCAACCCCCATACATGTCTTTTATTCATACGTATCAAGTGAGAGGAGACGAAGGAATGAAGAATATTTTGACAGGTACAAATAGAAATGAGTTGATAAAATATTCCTGGAAAAAAACCCTGCCACTTACCTTACAGACACTTATAGAGTCTTGTATAGAATATCAAAATGGATCTCTACCTATTATGTATGATATTATGATCAAATTGGGTAGCAAAAAATAAATGGATTCAGAATTGAAATTAAATTTCAATCCACTTCCACTTTTTACGATTATGAATGCGATAAAGACAGAATAATTGGTTAATGTTCAAAAAGAATTCGCGGATTCTTTTTTTATAGTAAAATGTATAGAATACAATTGAGGAATAGAATAGTATTTAGTAGGTGTATGGCGATCCGATATAGTTATCTAGCAATCTTCATATTGTATCCTTTTATTGTAGTTTTATTTTGGCAACCTAAATATGGAGCAGGTCACACTATATCATAATTCCTATTTTTTATTCAATATATCCAATGAAAAAGCACAACGGTTTTCTACTTTCTACTTTTCTACAGGGATATGTGCATAAGAGGAAGACCCCACTCAATACAATCAATATCTGTGTAACAATTTCTATTCTGGGGTTTACATAGACACATATATATTGTTATAATGGAAATGGAAAACGATCTATTATTCAGAATAATGGAATTTATACTGATTAGTCGTAAATCGATTTGCTTTTCTTATGCCATTTTCTTATGCCATTAAGGGAACACAGTTTGTCCTGAATTTTTCAGTCTGTGAACGTAAATTCATTTTTCTCTTTTCTTTTCTATTGAAAAAAAGAGAAAGGAAATTTTTTTTAAGCAGGATGTATGTTTTAAGATACAATCAATCGAAGAGAATAATCTAAATGGAATTCAATAAAAAAGATATAGGGATGGATTAATTTAGGGATATAATGGGATTCAAGATCCAAATAGAAAATATAAAAAGGAGGTTCTCAGTAATTTCGTAATTTCCAAAAGAATTATTAGTAATAGAATATGGATAATACTTTTATCCGTTTTTGATCAGATTTGGCGGCATGGCCAAGTGGTAAGGCGGGGGACTGCAAATTCTTTATCCCCAGTTCAAATCTGGGTGTCGCCTAATCAACTCAACAAAAGACTTGAGATTTCATATCCTGTTGATTGTTCGATGAATTCTTGACCCACAAAAGTAGGGACAAAGGGCTGGGCCCGTTGATACTGGGGATACTGGATTTTTAGGATATGTAGGTAAATTCTATATCTATAAAAGACTGTCAATTTTTTCGGTGGTTCTGTACATGTCCCAAACCAATATCAATAGAGATGAAACAACTTCCGCTTATTAATGATAATGATTGTTTCACGCCATTTTTTGCTAAATAAAATGGAATCAAACAAATAAATAGTGAGAGTCAATTTGGGGATTTAGAACTATTAAAGTAATAGGTCGGAAATCCTATAAACTAAAGGACTCCCCATTTTTTTCTTCTAGGATTGAAGAAAGCATTATACGAAAGACTATCCAAAACTTCATAATTATCTTACACTACCTTAGTATAGGTAGTGTTTATTGACTCTATCTGGAATTAGATTGGATAGGCTATAATCTAATGGGAAATCAATTTAAGAGTTGTGGAAAGGACCGAAAATACTTTATATCGAGACTCACTAGAAGTTCTGAGTGCTCAGATATTCAAACAGGGTGGCTATGTCACCTTTTATTTTATTCTTTAGAGATAGCCTTAAGTCAGAATCCTTATCCTTTTTTGTTTTGACTATGCACCATTAATTTTACTAGAATTATTGATCAATAAAATAATTCCTTCATAGAGATAGGAGGTATAATTCGACATGGATATAGTAAGTCTCGCTTGGGTTGCTTTAATGGTAGTCTTTTCATTTTCCCTTTCACTTGTAGTATGGGGAAGGAGTGGGCTCTAGGGTATAATTGATTACTCCATTTGGTAATCAAATTGTATTAATTCTTTACTTTAATTGATCGTTTTCCAAAACCTTAACTCTTTCCAAATTATACTGAATTACAGTAAAAAAAAATACAATAATGAATAATAATCATTCAATCAAAGAATGAATGATTACCATAGTTGTATTTCGAGACTAAAATCTACACATAATAGGAAATTTTTTTCCAACGGAATTCTTCCTAAATATTCTATTTTGATGCACCAGTTCTTAGTTCTTAACAGAATAATGGATATTAAATGAGAAAAAGCAATCCCTATTGCTTTTCCTTATTTTTGTTTTCCTCCTTTCTTTATTTTTTTTTTTACTATTCTAAGAAAAAGTTGTTCTACTATTATGATATGACGATATATACTTGCTACTGGAAACGGCTAGAGATTCGATTATCAAAAGAGGTCCTACATAAGAAAATAGGAGTTTCCTTGCGTTCTACTCCTTTTCCAACCCTGAAGAAGTTAGTTACCATAGAACTCCGCGGATTATTTGTTAATAGTTCAATCGATGACTTCTTGTCTTGAGATGGGAATCCAAAAAATATTCCTTTTCTTTCGTTTCGTTTTTTTTTATAGTATATAGTCATACTATTCTTGATTCTTTCGAATGAAAAGAAACCTAGGAATTAGAAGAGTTGAGTTAGGCTTCCATTATTTTGTTTGGATTAATCGAAATCCGTACAAGTACAAATTGATCTATTGAAGAAAACAAAATAAAATAGAAAAGGCTATTAAAATTTCTAGATGTACGTCTAATATATGAGATATATATTATCCTACGATCTATATAAATTATGATCTATATAAAGCCTATATCTGTATACAATACAACTTTAACTAAAAATACTATACAAACAACTATAGAATAGAAGATAGTATGGTAGAAAGAACTAGAATAATATTCTAGTTCTTTCTACCATACTATCTCACATAGTATCTCAGATACTTCTGATTCCACCCCTAATCATTTAAGACTTGGAGTTTGAATCCCTTTCTTTCATTTCTTCAATCATTGATAAGAACTAATAATTCAACTTTCCGTCAAATTAATCATTTTGACTGACTGTTTTTACGTAGATGATAAGTAAAAAAGCAGTAGGAACTAGAATAAACAGTGCAGTAGCAATAAATGCGAGAATATTGACTTCCATAATCTCATTGTTTTTTGTTTCACAATAACGCGGGATCTAATCCCATAGAAATGAGAAATTGTAATTCCTGTAAATTCACTGGGATGAATTGAATCCTGATGATACTGAATCGGATCAATATTATGAATAATAATATCTGATGTATCAAATTGATTCATCGTCAAGAATTGAATAGTATAACATAACACAGGAAAATTTTTATCCATAAAAAAGAAAAAATGGGATTCCTGATCCAATAAGGAAATCCCGTTGAATTTTTTTTTTATGTATGTACGCCAACTTTAATCCAAAATCCAAAAGGAGGATACTCAAAAAATAAAAGACCAAAGAAGATCCTTTTTTTTTTGAGTAAATTTGTTGGAATATTAAACTTTTATAGTTAACTTTAACTCGCCCTTTTCCATCTCACTTTTATTCTTTGGGATATGTGTATAACCCGTAGAATAGCAGTCATATGGTATTTTATATTTTATATGGTAATTGTATGTATAAGTGTAAAAAAGACGGTAGGTGGTAGGTTATAGAAAAAAGTATAAGACAAAAAATTCAATGGTAAATTGGAATGAGAATGAAATAGATTGTTTCCAATTAGTAATTGAGAAAACACAAAGAAAGTCGGAGCTAAGCTAGAAAAAGTGTGATTTAACCCGAAAAATACTCTGCCGAGATAATTATGGTAAGTACATTCTCTATCGTACAATAAATCAATACAATTTGTGTATGTACTCCTACTATACTAAAAATATCGGCATTCTATTACATTTCATTGATCAAGAACAATCAAAAAAGAAAGTCAAACATGTATCTCTTACCATACTTAATTTAATATTAATACTACCACTTGTACCTACTCATGTCTCTCCCCAATCAATCGGTACTGGGGGAAGAAATGGAAATTTCCGTATTTGTCTGATGATAAAAAACAAAAGAAATAAAGATCGGAGGGAATTCTATTTTGATGCCTGTCTCCTTTTTCTTTTCACATAAAATAGAGAGATAATGGTCCTAGTCCTAGTTCGGGACTGACGGGGCTCGAACCCGCAGCTTCCGCCTTGACAGGGCGGTGCTCTGACCGATTGAACTACAATCCCGGTGAGGTCTATGATGGCATACATATTCTTATCTTATGGTTTCATAAAAATAAAATATTTTTTGCTGTGTTGTAACAGAGACATGAATGATATACTGATATCAACATAGATATGACTATAGTAAGAATAACGCAGATTATTAGTAACTGCAGGTCATTGCCTAAAATGGATTATCCATTTTTCAATGAAAAAAAATGGACTCTTTCTCTTTATTTCTACGTATTGGTCTACGTATTGGACACTTCGGAAGGTTATATCATACTCGTGGGACGACGAATTTTTGGGCCGAGCTGGATTTGAACCAGCGTAGACATATCGCCAACGAATTTACAGTCCGTCCCCATTAACCGCTCGGGCATCGACCCAGGAAGAATTAATTCTAGGCTTATTGATAATTTAATCCATGATCAACTTCCTTTTGTAGTACCATACCCCTAGGGGAAGTCGAATCCCCGCTGCCTCCTTGAAAGAGAGATGTCCTGAACCACTAGACGATAGGGGCATATCGGCCCGACCACCATCATACTACCATGATAGTATGAACAGTTTTTTGGAATTGTCAATATAATCTAATGTAATGACTAGATCCGAATCCGAAGAGTCTTTCCTATTTTTAGGATGATACTATAGTAAGAGTAAGAATTTTATTTTTTATATTCAAAAAATTCGGTTCAGGGTATGAATCGAATTCCATCATCACATGATTCAATAAGAATATCTTGCATTTTTTTATGTTGATGTCAGATTGGTACACGTATCGATCAAGTCAATCTTGTTCTGATTGATTACAAGCGATATCGGTCTTCAAACAATTCACTACATTTATTTTATTTATTTAATAAAATATCATTTATTTATTTAAATACAATTCTATTAAATAATAATATTAATAATATTAAATATTAATACCCAATTACCAATTACTACTAGGCAACTCCCATTTTTTGTTCTTGAATGAGTATCTATATATGTACATATATAGATATATGCAGTAAACTCATAATTGAAGATGGCTAATTCATGAATTAAAAAAGAATAGGCCCTTTTAACTCAGTGGTAGAGTAACGCCATGGTAAGGCGTAAGTCATCGGTTCAAATCCGATAAAGGGCTTTTTCCACTAAACTCAAGCTTAATCTTTAATCTTCGTTTTTCCGCAGAGAATAGAAGTTGATACCTCTAAAAAAAAGTAAAAGGGTAACTACTATATTATTATAATCAATTCTTATTATTGAAAGCTATAGTTACAAAGTTGAACAATTAGTAATTAATAATTGTACTGAGTATACCCTGTAGTAACATAGTAGTCCTCTTCATGTCTCATTATTCAAATTATCTTGGGACATAAAAATTATTCTAGATATCCAATCCTGATTATTAATCACAAAACCAAAGTATTCCTAATTGTTCCTATCAAACCCGCCGTAGAATTTGGAATCAAAAAAAGTAAGTGAACCTGACCCATTGAATCATGACTATATCAGCTATTCTGATATTAAAATTCGATATACATTAAATTGTAGAAGCGGATTTTATTTATTTCCTTTTCCTTGGACCACGCAAAAATTTGTTAATATTTTTCCGATTTTCTCTTTTTGTTACTGGATGCTCTTCCATAGGAAAAAATCATTATTCTTTTCCGCTACAGATAAATATTTTGAAAATCTCTTTTGCAATATTTTTATTTGATTCCAGAATTATATATTCTATAGTTTTTTTTTTATTGCAAAAATGCAATAGCGAACAAATGTAAGAAGAGAAAAGGGCTTTCATTTCCAGTCTACTATTATTTAATATTAAATTTAGGGACAAGGAAAAAATAAGGAATTTTCTTTTTTTTGCCCCTTACTTAAAAGATATACTCGGTGGTATGAGTCATAGGACAATTCGAGGTTAAAATTCGTATTCTTATTAACTTATTTTATTAAGTTAAGAATGGGATAAGAATGGAAATAGTAAGGTCTAATCGAATCGAACTCATGGATTTACCTAGGTTGCTATGTGTTCCAATAGAAAAGAAGAATTTGTATCTTCGAAACCTATCATAAAAGGCATTGAACAAGGAATTGCCCATAGACAATCGAACTGTTGTATGCCCCGAAAATGATATGAGGTGTTCGGAAATGGTTGAAGTAATTGAATAGGAGGATCACTATGACTATAGCCATTGGTAGATTTACCAAAGAAGAAAAGGATTTATTTGATATTATGGATGATTGGTTACGGAGGGACCGTTTCGTTTTTGTAGGTTGGTCGGGTCTATTGCTCTTTCCTTGTGCTTATTTCGCTTTAGGAGGTTGGTTTACAGGTACAACTTTTGTAACTTCGTGGTATACCCATGGGTTGGCCAGTTCCTATTTGGAAGGTTGTAATTTCTTAACCGCTGCAGTTTCTACTCCTGCGAATAGTTTAGCGCACTCTCTGTTGCTACTATGGGGTCCTGAGGCACAAGGAGATTTTACTCGTTGGTGTCAATTAGGCGGCCTGTGGACTTTTGTTGCTCTCCATGGTGTTTTCGGACTAATAGGTTTCATGTTACGTCAATTTGAACTTGCTCGATCTGTTCAATTGCGACCTTATAATGCAATCGCATTCTCTGCTCCAATTGCTGTTTTTGTTTCTGTATTCCTGATTTATCCACTGGGTCAATCTGGTTGGTTCTTTGCGCCCAGTTTTGGCGTAGCAGCTATATTTCGATTCATCCTCTTTTTCCAAGGGTTTCATAATTGGACATTGAATCCATTTCATATGATGGGAGTTGCCGGAGTATTAGGCGC